GAATGAATACTATGATTCGCATTTCGAACAGGCATGGATACAGCATCTATAGGATAACTTCCATCTTGAGAGTTATTTGCGGATTTCATACGATATCCGCGATCTCTCTTGATTTTTAATTCAATACACAAATCAATTGGTTCCGTCAGGTTAGCTATATGTTGTGTCGTGTCAACTATTTCCACGTAAGGTGGTGAGATGATATCTTGAGCGGTTACGTATCTAGGCCCCCTGACGCAGATGGATGCGTCTATAACTCCATACAGATTACTTCTCAATCTAATTTCTTTCAAATTTAGTAAAATTTCATGTACTGATTCTTCAATACCTACTATCGTAGAATATTCATGTGCGACTTTCTCAGATTTTGCACGTGTGATACATGTTCCTTCTATTTCTCCAAGTAAAGCCCTTCGCATGGCAATACCTATGGTATCGGCTTGACCTTTCATAAGCGGGGACAGAATGAAACGACCATAATAAAGACGCTTACTGTCTACTCTTGATTCAACACATTTCCACCGTAGTGTTCGAGTGGATCCTACTACTTCCTCTCGAACCATACTATAATAAGTATTATTATAATATTTGATCAGATCATTGAATCATTTATTTCTCTTGAAATCTGTTTAATTCTTATTTCTACACACGTCTTTTTTTAGGAGGTCGACACCCATTATGTGGCATAGGTGTTACATCACGTACTAAACTTAATAGTATACCACTTCTACGAATGGCTCGTAATGCTGCATCTCTTCCGAGACCAGGGCCCTTTATCATAACTTCTGCCCGTTGCAGACCCTGATCCACTACTGTACGAATAGCATTTACCGCTGCGGCTTGAGCAGCATAGGGTGTACCTCTTCTTGTGCCTTTGAATCCAGAAGTACCCGCGGAGGCCCAAGAAACCACCCGACCTCGTACATCTGTAACAGTTACAATGGTATTGTTGAAACTCGCTTGAACATGAATAACTCCTTTTGGTATTCTACGTCCATTCTTACGTGAACCAATACGTCCATTCCTACGTGAACCAATTCTTGGTATAGCTTTTGTCATATTTTATCGTCTCATAAATATGAGTCAGAAATATACAGAAAGAAAAGATACGGAGATATCCATTTCATGTTAAAACAGATCTTTTATTCTTACATGGGTCCTCCCCTTTAGAAAAGAAAGTTTTTTTTTAGAAAGATTACCCTTGTCTCTGTTTATGTCTCGGATTGGAACAAATCACTATAATTCGTCCGCGCCTACGGATCAGTCGACATTTTTCACAAATTTTACGAACAGAAGTCCTTATTTTCATATTTCTTATTCCTTACCTTAATTCTGAATCTACTCTTTTGAAGAAAATAAGTTTCTTGAATATTTTTTTTTTTTTAACTTCGAATTGTGTCCCCATGAAAGGAATGTTTAAAAAATCACCTAATCGTTCGAATCTTTGTTGCGAAGTCTATAAATTATACGTCCTCTGGTTGAATCATAACGACTTACTTCAATTTTTACTCTATCTCCTGGTAGTATCCGTATAAAACTGCGCCGGATCCTCCCTGAAGCATAACCTAGAATTAGATCTTCATTATCTAAACGGACCCGGAACATACCGTTGGGAAGTGATTCAGTAATTAAACCTTCATGAATCAATTTTTGTTCTTTCATTCCAGGTAACCCCCTTGAAGTATCAACTAATAAAGGAAGAGGTATATAACTCACTTTTCCTCTCTATTTCACAAATGGGAAGTTAGAGATAAAATTAGGATACCAGAGGAGGAGGATCACCATATATAATACAAAATTTCTCCTCCAATTCTTTCTAGTCGAGCTTCTCGATCTGTCATTATACCTTGAGAAGTAGAAAGAATTACAATTCCCATTCCACCTAAAATCTTAGGAATTCGTTGATAGTTGGAATAAATTCGTAAACCGGGTCGGCTGATACACTTTAAAACGGTTCTATATATTCCTTTCCTAGTCTTTCTATGTCGCAGGGTTGAAACCAAGAAATATTTGTTATTTTCCTGATGTTTCCGAACATTTTCAATAAAACCTTCTCGTAGAAGTATTTTAACAATGTTTTCGGTGGTATTAGTAGATTTTATTCGAACCGTTCCTTTTTTATTCATGTCAGCATTTCTTATAGAAGTTATTATATCGGCAATAGTGTCCCTACCCATAACGAACTATAATTTTTTGTGCCTCCTAATTTTGATATAATCAACATGTTTCCTTTTTTCTTTTTTTGAATTATTAAATTTTAAAAAGTATATGCGTGAGACACAATCTATTAATTTGATCTATTTCAGATAGCCTACTATATCATAGTGTCATCTACTAGTATTTATAATACCTCGGGAGCTAATGAAACTATTTTAGTAAAATTCAACTGTCTCAATTCCCGAGCGATCGCACCAAAAACTCGAGTTCCTTTTGGATTTCCTTCTTGATCAATGACGACCGCTGCATTGTCATCATATCGTATTATCATACCGTTGTCACGTTTGAGTTCTTTACATGTACGTACAATTACAGCTCTAATGACTTCTGATCTTTCTAAAGGCATATTTGGCACTGCTTCTTTGATTACAGCAACAATAACGTCACCAATATGAGCATATCGGTGATTACCAGCTCCTATGATTCGAATACACATCAATTCTCGAGCTCCGCTGTTATCCGCTACATTCAAAAGGGTCTGAGGTTGAATCATATATTTTTTATTTGAATCTGTTATTTCAATGCAAAGGATGAAGGAAAAAAAGAAATATTGTCCGTCCAGAATAAACCTGCAGTTGTTTTTTCATCCTCAATATCCCTTTTGTTTAGTTCTACATCCCTATCGTGAAATAACAAATTGAGTTCGTATAGGCATTTTGCACGCAGCTATTGAAATAGCTGCTCTGGCTATAGTTTCTGATACTCCGCCCATTTCATAAAGTATTCGACCCGGTTTAACAACAGATACCCAATATTCGGGGGATCCCTTTCCCGAACCCATACGTGTTTCTGTAGGTCTTACTGTAACAGGTTTGTCGGGAAATATACATACCCATATTTTTCCACCACGACGCGCATATCGTGTCATTGCTCTCCGCCCCGCTTCTATCTGTCTAGCTGTGATCCAAGCGGGTTCAAGCGCCTGAAGAGCGTATCCGCCGAAACAAATATGATTGCCTCGATAAGATATTCCCTTCATTCTTCCTCTATGTTGTTTACGAAATCTGGTTCTTTTGGGGTTATAGTTGATGGTTGTTTCTTATAATTCCATCTCTATTGCAGAACCGGACATGAGAGTTTCTTCTCATCCAGCTCCTCGCGAATGAAACGATTCAATAATATTACAGATACACATGTATAATTATTATAAATATAATAATTATAATAATAATATAAGTAATTATAAGTAATGAATGGCATTTATTGATATTCAATTTGTTACATATTTAATTTGTTACAAAGGAAGATGTATATATAAAATATACAGCTAGACGTGTATATTATTAGATATAGAAAATATAAAAAATGCTTCTTTTTTTAGAATATAACGTAGAATATAATGAATCCTTATTTTTACCTCTATCGAATCGCGCCAAAAATTGTAATCCAATAAATAAAGGTTTCGCGGGCGAATATTGACTCTTTCATTCGTAGGGTCAGTCAATTCATGACACCTCTCAGAATAAATCAATTTTTTCTTGGTTCGTTCCGCCATCCCACCCAATGAATTATTAGGATTCGTTTTCAATAGAATCCTATGCAGTCACAGGTTTCGTCGTTCCCATAGCTTCTCCATTAATGGTTAGGCCTGAACTCTGCAATGGAGCTTCCGGCAAAATTCGTTCCCGAGTCAATCTCCTCAGTTTTTATTAACCCGAGGCTCTTTATTCTTTATTATTTTTTTTTTCTTTTTTTTATATTATTTTATTTATTTATATTTCATTTATATATTTATATCAGTATTGATTATATCAGTATTAATGCTTTATCACACTGCCTTTTATGAGTTGATTCATAGACCATACATATTGGAATCATATATCATTGATATTTTTGTTCTCTCTTTCTATCATCCTTCCATTTATCCACATCCCTTTATTTTTGCTTCACAGCCCATAATCAGATTTCTTTTTTATGGAAAAAATTTCAGTTGCTACAACTATATGATCGATCCACCCATATAGTGACTGTTTCTTGGGATCTTGACAATACGAAGCAATAAGTTGGTTATTAATTTATATGGTTACTAAGTTCATAGTAGGGGTTAGTCTATTTTTTTTTTTTTTTTTTTGAATCTCAACCCTAAACTCTAAAGAAAAAACTAACGAGTCACACACTAAGCATAGCAATTATACTAAATGGTCAATCGAATTTTTATTCAACCTTATAGAATTAGAATTGTTCATTTTTGTTTGATTTAACAGAAAAAGAATGAAACAGTTTGTAATTTTTTGTTCTATCACTAGACAGAATGGCAAGACAAATGAAGGTCTATTATTTCTCGTTTACAAATATCCAAACTCGTTTACAAATATCCAAATTTTGATGCCTAATACTCCATAAATAGTTCGAATTGTATAGGAACAATGATCGATTTTAGCGCGAATTGTTTGTAGGGGAACCCTACCTTCTCTGATCCATTCGACACGTGCAATTTCTTTTCCGTCGATACGCCCTGCGATTTGTACTTGAATTCCTTTTGTATCTGTTTGTTCAGTTAATTCAATAGCTTTTTTCATTGACTTTCGAAACGAAACTCTATTTTTTAACTGTAAAGCTATATATTCTGCAAGAATATTTGGTTGTCCATAAGGTTTTTCAATTCTTGTGATAGCAATGTTGAGTCTCCGGTTTACAGAATGAAGTTCCTTTTGTACATTCATCTGTAATTCTTCTATTCCTCGTGTTTGGCCCTCTATTAATAAATTTGGGAATCCAATATGGATTATGACCTGGATCAAATCGATTCTTTTTTGAATTCCTATACGTGCGATTCCTTCGAA